ATGGAAACCGCTCTTATTGGATGATCATAACCGAAAATCGAAATTCTTGATCAGTGGAGGAACGCCCTTTAAGATACGAGAGTGGATGATTGACTCATTCCATACTCGAAATAATCGCAGGAAATCCTTTGATAACGCGAATTCGTATTTGTCAATGATATTGGACAATCAACAAAATTGGGTGAATCCTGTGAAACCATTTCATAGAAGTTCATTAATCAGTTCTTTTTGTAAAGCAAATCGACTTCGATTCTTGAATAACCCACATCACTTCTGCTTCTCCTGTAACACGAGATTCCCGTTTTCTGTGGAAAACGCTCGTACCAAGAATTATGATTTTACGTATGTACAATTCCTGAATATCTTGTTCATTCGCAACAAAATATTTTCTTTGTGCGCCGGTAAAAAAAAACATGCTTTGGGGGGGAGGGAGACTATTTCACCAATCGAGTCACAGGTATCTAACATATTCACACATAACGATTTTCCACAAAGTGGTGACGAAACGTATAACTTGTACAAATCTTTCCATTTTCCAAGTCGATACGATCCCTTCGTTCGTAGGCCTGTTTACTCGATCGCAGACATGTTTGGCACACCTCTAACAGAGGGACAAATAGTCAATTTTGAAAGAACTTTTTCTCAACATATGAATCTATCTGATTCAGAAGCGAAGAACTTGCATCAGTATCTCAATTCAAACATGGGTTTGATTCACACCCCATGTTCTGAAAACGATTTACTACGCGAAAAGAGGAAAAAACGGCGTCTTTGTCTAAAGAGTCTAAAGAAATGCGTTGATAAAGAGGAGATGTATAGAAACTTTCAACGAGATATGTATAGAACCTTTCAACGAGATAATAGTGCTTTTTGGGCTTCGGCTTGGAATTTATTCGAAACCTGTATTCCATGGTTCCTTACTTTGCTAGGGTACAACTATCTAAATTTGATATTTAGATATATTTTAATTCCGATACTAAAGATCTGTAGCAATTTCTCAATTTTTCATGAGATTATGCATGAATTATCATGGCGAATTCTTCAGACCAAATGGTTTCAAAAATGGTTTCTTCCACTCTGGAATCTGATAAGTGAGATTTCGATCAAATGTTATCATGATCTTGTTCTGTCCCAAGCAATGATTGATCGAAATACTGAGTCACCATTGATATTGATGTCGACACATCTGAGATCGCCAAATGTTAGCGATCTCCCCTATTTAATCTTTTTTGTTCTTCTTGTTGTTGGATATCTCGTTCCTACACATATTCTCTTTGTTTCCCGGGTCTCTAGTGAGTTACAGACCGAGTTGGAAAAGGTCAAATCTTTGATGATTCCATCATCTATGATTGAGTTACGAAAACTTCTGGATAGGTATCCTACACCTGCACCGAATTCTTTCTGGTTAAAGAATCTCATCCATATCATCGATCTCATACCAAATCCCATCAATCGAATCACTTTTTCGAGAAATACGAGACATCTCCGTCATACAAGTAAAGAGGTCTATTCATTGATAAGAAAAAGAAAAAACGTGAATGGGGATTGGATTGATGATAAAATCGAATCTTGGGTCGCGAACAGTGATTTGTTTGATAATGAAGAAGGCGAATTCTTGGTTCAGTTCTCCGCCTTAACGACAGAAAAAAGGATTGATCACATTCTATTGAGTCTGACTCATAGTGATCATTTATCAAAGAATGACTCTGGTTATCAAATGATTGAACAACCGGGAGCAGTTTACTTACGATACTTATTTGACATTCATAAAAAGTATCTATTGAATTATGAGTTCAATACATCCTTGTTAGCAGAAAGACGGGTATTCCTTGCTCATTATCAGACAATCACTTATTCACAAACTTCGTGTGGGACTAATTTCCCATCTCATGGAAAACCCTTTTCGCTTCGCTTAGCCTTATTCCCCTCTAGGGGGATTTTAGTGATAGGTTCTATAGGAACTGGACGATCCTATTTGGTCAAATCCCTGGCGACAAACTCCTATGTTCCTTTCATTACGGTATTTCTGAACCAGTTCCTGGATAACAAGCCTAAAGGTTTTCTTATTGATGAGAATGATATTGATGAGAATGATATTTATGATAGTGATCTTGATGATAGTGATTTTGATGCTAGTGGTAGTGATGATAGTGACGATATTGATGTTAGTGATATTGATGATGATAGTGATTTTGATGCTAGTGGTAGTGATGATAGTGATATTGATACGGAGCTGGAACTGCTAACTATGGATATGATGGATATGATGGATATGATGCAGGAAATAGACCGATTTTATATCACCCTTCAATTCGAATTGGCAAAAGCAATGTCTCCTTGCATAATATGGATTCCAAACATTCATGATCTGGATGTGAACGAGTCGAATTACTTATCCCTCGGTCTATTAGTGAACCATCTCTCTGAAAGATGTTCCACTAGAAATATTCTTGTTATTGCTTCGACTCATATTCCCCAAAAAGTGGATCCCGCTCTAATA